TAAAAACGGATTCAGTTTATTCTATTATAATCTATTATAATGTATAACGGTATTGAAATTCTAATCTACTTGAATATTGAATACCAGAAAACTATATGAATGTTGTTATTAATTGAAACTTAACGCGCGTATATACCTAATCTATGATTTCCGTCTTCTCTCTTCTTTTATTGCCTTCCTATCCTGTCGTCAATTGACAGTATGACGTAGGGCGCAATATAATTTAAGTGGTCAAATCATATTTTGGTAAAGCACCTTGAATCCACTGGAGAGTAAAGGATCTTGGATCCAACGCAGAACCCTTTGTGAATAAGAGAGATAAAGACGAAAAAGACCAACGAAATAAAGTTTCAAGATTGTAATTTAATGGTAAAGTTTGATTACCATTAACCTCCAGAATAGTTAACGAGTTTTTCGGTTTGATTAATCTCCTATTCATTTCCTAAAGGTGGCTCTCGGCTTGAGTTACATTAAGTTAAGGCAGCCTTAGACATTAATTATAATTACCTATCGTATTTGTCTTATTACCTATTGTATTTCTAGCGCTTTTTTATTTCCTAAAGGTGGCCGGGACCTATTATTTCTAGTTGATTTATGAATCAAGGTAGCCATAGGCCCCTATGGTCCAGTGGTTACGACCTCTCTCTTTCACGGAGAAAACGAGGGTTCAAGTCCCTCTAGGGGTGTACCAAGACTATAGGAGTGTGATTTTCTATCAAGTGATCCATATTTGTCAAGTCCTTCTAATAGTCTACTCGGTGGGACTTTGTATTTTATATCAAGTGAGATGTATTTGTCAAATCTGCCTGGGAAACGAAAGGAAGTTGATTATCGAACGTCTAAAATGAATTAGGCGTTGGGTCGATGCCCGAGTGGTTAATGGGGACGGACTGTAAATTCGTTGACAATATGTCTACGCTGGTTCAAATCCAGCTCGGCCCAACAATTTGTCAATCTACTATCAGATGGTAGAACCCTCTTGTTCTTAAGAAATACCTGATACGAGAGAATCAAAAAGAATCCAAAATTCATGCTATATTTTTTACGATTTCCCTGGGATTGTAGTTCAATAGGCAAGAGCACCGCCCTGTCAAGGCGGACGTTGCGGGTTCGAGCCCCGTCAGTCCCGACGGATCCAATAAGTACATAAACTCGCCTCTCCATTTTCTGTGAAAGAAGGGACAGAGAGCATTATTGAATTCCGAAGGGGTTTCCCTTATTCAGGATTCTGTCGAAGAAAGAATAAACCCTAAACTAAAATGAAAATAACTAAAATAGTGAAGAGAAGATTCCATATTTTCTCCCGCGACTCATCTTTCTCATACTTCTTTGTCTTTCAAAGAAATTTAGATTTTGTAGTTCGGGCGGGTGGTTAGATGATACTTCGTTTGATGGTTCTATAAGGAAGACCTAAGGTAGGTTCTAGAAAAGAAGGATAAATAAGGAATTGTTTATTGGTCCGGCAATCAAGATTGAATTCGGTATGGATAAAAGATGTTCCTATGTTATACTATTTAATATATTCAATTCTCGACGACGAATTAATTTAATAGCTCAGATATTGTTATTCATGATATTGATCTGATTGAAGATCATCGATAGGTAATGCATTCATTGAATGGACAAGTGAAAAATTTATTGAAAAATTGATCATCTCGATGGGATTAAATCCCGAGTTATTGTGAAATAAAAAAAAAAAACTATGAGATTATGGAAGTAAATATTCTTGCATTTATTGCTACTGCACTGTTCATTTTAGTTCCTACTGCTTTTCTACTTATAATTTACGTAAAAACAGTCAGTCAAAATGATTAATTACTTTAAATGAAACTTGACTTCTTAATTCTTATCAATAGTTGAAGAAATCAAATGAAAAGTATTCTATTTTTGCGTCTTAAATGAAAACAAAGGGGCTATAATCGGCGGTATTCTATGAGATCCGAGAGTATGGTAAGTAAGAAAATTCTTTCTTACTTACCATACTAGTGTTATAGTAGTGTATAAAATTGTTTCTAATAAAGTTGGTATACTATATTAGCTTCTATCTTCAATATATTTTATATTTAGTTATTAATCCATATATAGAATTGACGTAGGACCCAATTCTATTTATTTGATACATCTATTTATTCTGATGAATCTTAAATAATTGTTTTATGGAATTTGGAAATGAAGATGTTTTTCTTTTAAAATGATTTCAATTCGAATAAAAAATGCGTTGCAGAACGATCTATAAAACAATTGATACCGTTTCATTCCTCAACTAAATTAGGAGTGCTTCTAAAGTCCACTTCTTCCCCATACTACGAGTGAAAGGGAAAATGTAAAGACTACCATTAAAGCAGCCCAAGCGAGACTTATTATATCCATGTGAATTATGTCCCTTATCTCTATGATAGAATTATTCCATTATTGCTCACTAATAATAGTAGAATTAATGGTCTAGAGTCAAAAAGGGATTCTGGCCGAACACTATTGATGAACCAATCAAATAAATCCATTTCAAAAATTCCTATACAATTTATGATTTCTAATCGGGAAAGACTAAACACAAGTAAAATAAACAATCACACTACAATGGAACATTTAGTAATAAAAAAAAGAGGGCCCATTCCTTTTTTTCTTGCCTTTAAAAGTCAAAATAGATCAATTGCTATCTATTACAAACTTTTTCCTATTTGATCTAATCCGTACCCTTTCCCGATTGGCTCTCTGAAGGAGTTGGTAGATAGTATATTATACTTTTGACGAGGGGTTTCAAAAAAAAAAAAAAAAAAAAAAATCATTTTTTTTTTTCTATAATATAAAAAAGTAAATTATCAATCTCAATCTAATAAAATAATCAATCTCAATCTAATAGTGATTAAATGCCTGAACACTCAGAGATTCTCGCGAGTCTATATATGTATATTACAGTATAGAAAGAACTTCCCCCAACTAGTAGTTGAATTATCTGCCGGCTATCCAATCAAGACCGAATTAGTAGACATTACATTAGTAGTAGAAAGGAATCGGGAAGTCTTGCTTCAACCATTCTAATCTTTTTTTTCTTTTCATTTTGGATTCAAAGATTTCCAATCTTTTACAAAATCCCCAGAACGGATGTTTAGAATCAACCAAGTATTAACAGTCCCCTTATTCTGTTTTGCTGGGTAAAATTTGGTTGAATTATATCAGCAGAACAGAATAAGAGATTTCGATTCGTTTGTTGATGAGGCGGCACCCAGATTTGAACTGGGGAAAAAGGATTTGCAGTCCCCCGCCTTACCACTCGGCCATGCCGCCAAAACGATATACAATAGGAGAAAAATGTCCCTTTTTGGGTTGGATTACTAAATTTTAGTTTATTGTACTTGCATCCCTTTTTTAATCCTTTTTATAAAATTAGAAAAATTATAAAAGAAATCCCCTTTCCCCTTTTGATTGTATTTGATCTACCCCTTCGATTGATTGTATAGTATCTCAAAACACACAATGCCAAAAAGCTTCTCCTCGCTTTTATATTGAAAAAATGTATATTTTCACTCAAAAAAACCAAAATTGATCACAAATGGGAACCATTAACTATTCGTTGACTGATAATTCGTGAATGCTTCTTGGATTTGAATATAAAATTTTGTTTGCTTAATGACATAAGAAAATACAAATCGATGCATACTTAATTGATTCTTTTGAATCAAAAATCCTTCTCAATTTCCATTATAACAAAAATGATAAGTATATGTAAACCCCAGAACGGAAATTATTACACAGATATTAAATTGGCTGTTTAGAATATGTTGCCTATAAATAAAAAAAAAAAGGGAATTCTTTGGAACAAAAAAGGCCCGGCTGGATATTGGCCGGGCCAGGCCAAAAGGCCACTTCGAACAAAATAAAAGAAAGAAGGTCTTCTTTATTTATCTTTCTATTTGGATCTTTCGAGCATCTAAATGGAATTGCTAATTATATAATAACGATAAAGAATGTGAAAGAAATACTTTCTTTAATCCTTACTTGATGTGTAATGTAACATAGTAATTATCTTTTTCAATTGGGAGAGATGGCTGAGTGGACGAAAGCGGCGGATTGCTAATCCGTTGTACGATTTATTCGTACCGAGGGTTCGAATCCCTCTCTTTCCGTTGATGACTTTATATTTTTTTCTTTCCAATTTAGCAAACCCCTGTTTCTTTTTTTTTCCTAGTTAAACGTATGGAATAGCTAAAATAAAATATTGCTAAAATATTAAGAAAATTGTAAAATCAAGCAAGAAAAACGAAATTTTTATTTTATTCTTCACGTCCAGGATTACGTCCTGGATCATTGGATAGGAATCCAAAGATGAATAGAGAAACAAAGAATATTACTACTGTATAAACGAAAAGTTTGAGAGTAAGCATTACACAACCTCCAAGATCATTTTTTGAAAAAAAAACGAGAAAAGATAATAGATCCTCCATTTTTATATAACATATCCTATTTTGACACCAAGAAATGAATTATATTTGACACCAAGAAATGAATTATAGAAAAGAATGTTCAGAAATTCAAATGAAGTTGAAATAGTTAATAAGAGTCTTTGATTACCACAAATCACTTTCATACCCACAATTAGATATTGTAAGCGACCTTAAGCTAATCTAATAAGGTATTTCGCAGGAAAAAGGATTCAAATGGGGGAATGGGTGGGCGAGCCGTATTTCTCGCGGCTATCCGATAATTTCAATGTTTGAATTGAAGGTTCATACTAGCAGACTTATTTGATCTTATCAATTGTTATCATTTTTTTCGAATCAATCATGAATTTTATAGGCTACTATTAAAGATCTTATCGAAAACTTACAGCAGCTTGCCAAACAAAGGCTAAAAGGAAAAAGAACAGGGGTATGACTGGCATAACATCTACGATTGGATTCAAAAAAGCATAGGCTTCGGGCAATTTGGCGAAGAAAAGACTAAGACTACTCGGATAAAGGGCAGAATTAAGACAGATCAAACTAAAGATATTAAGCATAACAGACATTTTTTTTCGTCGAGATAATTGCATTTTGATTGAGTTATTGATATAAGGAAAAATGAAGAAAGTAAGGTAGACAAAAAAATCCTTCTTTTTCCGCTCAATCAAAAATCCTCCAATTCTCAAAGGAGAATAGAAGAAATCATACTTTCATACAATATCTTAATTGAATTATATGTAATGATCAATAAATTCAGTTGAATTATAGATATACACATGTCAAAATCTTATCAACGAATCTATCATAAATTCTATAAATCTACAATCAATTTTATAAAAATAAATTCTATAAAGAAGAAAGATTTTCTATAGATAGTTGGACTGGAATTGACGAACACTTAATACCAATATTATTCTTTATTAGTATTAGTGTCCAATACAAATAGAAATGGGGCGTAGCCAAGCGGTAAGGCAACGGGTTTTGGTCCCGCTATTCGGAGGTTCGAATCCTTCCGTCCCAGAGCATATCCCTTGTATCCAAATACTTCTTTTTTGTTCAATAAGGTTCTGTTTCAAGGTCTAATATTGGATAGAAAATGATTCCTATTTTTTTTTTAATGATTCTTTTCGGAAGCATATCTGAATTTTTCACAAACTGAACTAAATCGAGTTCAAATGACATGCAAAAGTAACTAAACCCTTTTGTAATCCAGATAAAGATAAGATGGGACATAGATCTGTAGAAAGATTACTTAACCTCAGGTTAAACAAAATATGAAAATACATATAAAAGAGGAAGTGCTTAGCCTATAGGTATGTATTGTTATCCTATTTCAGTGACAAAAAGTGTTTCTCTTTTTGTGAAAAAAAATTGGCATCCCTAAAATATTAAATTTGAAATATTTAACAATGATCTTTCTTTTTATTGTTCGATCTATTTAGATTATTTGCTTTACATCATTGACAATTCCATTGGAATCCATTCGAAAATAAACAGAAAATTATCTTTATTATGATAATTGATAATAAATGGGGTCTTTACTGTAAAACTTGACTCAAATAATGATGTACAAGTAATAAACTTTTTCAAGTATCAAGATTTGTAATGATTCCCTCTGGATTGAATTTTTGTAAAGTTTTGGGAAGTTGGAATGGGTCAGTCTGTCTTATTGAGTCACTTGAAGAGTCAAATAGAATTTCTTTTTTCGTGTGATTTCTGTTAGTTATGTTATTTCTATATTTAGATTTCTTAATATTTCTGTTAGATATTTTTTTGAGATAGATATTTATAAAAAAATGTTCCATTCATACAAAAAAGCTCGGGTCTTGCTAATATTTCTTCAGAAAAATTTTTATTATCTATGTAGATGTAGATAATAAAAATATAAATCACTATGTTTCTGTACCGATCGAACCAATGACTATTCATGATTCCATAATGGAATCAATTCCATACTGGTTCCAAATTAGAGGAATGTTATGGTAAAACTTCGTTTAAAACGATGTGGTAGAAAGCAACGTGCGACTTGAAGGACACGATCCGGTGTGGATTCTTACATCCACCATTTTATATAGGAATGAAGGTGCTCTTGGCTCGACGTCGTTTTTCTGTTCTACTAGAACCCTTCTTTTTTTATTGGGTTGTAATGTAAAATGGAAATAGTTCGTGATGGAGCTCGAGTAGAAAGTATTGATTAATTTCTCAGGGGCAACGATCTAGGGTTAATACCAATCAATAAATTGGAACAACTTCGTAAGTATATCTTCGATATAGAAATTGAAAGGGTCCGATTCGAGCAAATTTTCAATTCAAAAAAATTTGTTGGAACGGCTAAAACTTTTTTGATCCGCAGTGTATCGCGCACGAATCAACCATCGGTATGATTCTTTGATAGAAAGAAATCACAAAAGGGGTATGTTGCTACCATTTTGAAAGGATTAAGAAGCACCGAAGTAATGTCTAAACCCAATGATTTAAAACCAAGATGAAGGATCCTAGAACAAGGAAACACCACTTCAATAGTCTCACGGATCCAAATAAAGAATCCAAATCGATTTTAAACGAGACGAAAAAAGGAGGGGTTAAAGACCACTCAAAAAAATCTGAATTGATTTAAGATATTTGAGAATTTTTGAACTTGAGTTATGAGTACAAATGATTTTTTTTTTCAGGAAGGAAGCTAAATAAAAATGACTATGAGTTAAATTATAGACTAATTTATTTTACGGATTCCTTTCCTATTTATTCTAATTTTATCCAGAAACAAAACTTCAAATCATTTTTCTCGAGCCGTACGAGGATAAAACTTCCTATACGGTTCTAGGGGGGGGGAGTTCTTTTTCATCTACCTCTATCCCGATGAGCCGTCTATCGAATCGTTGCAATTGATGTTCGATCCCGAAGAGAAGGAAGAGATCTTCGGAAAGTGGGTTTTTATGATCCTATCAAGAATCAAACTTATTTAAACGTTCCTGCTATTCTCTATTTCCTTGAAAAAGGCGCTCAGCCTACAGGAACTGTTCAGGATATTTTAAAAAAGGCAGAGGTTTTTAAGGAACTT